ATTTTTTATTTTACAATGGATTTACATCTTTCATTAATGGAAATTTTTTTATGTAGTGAGTAATAGGCTCTGGTTGTTCGCTGTTCAAGAATTCTTGTTTAGGCCGTTCATACCACCCATACATAGTGTTTTGATCTAAGATTTCAATTCTTCCATGTTTCAGCAGTAGCATATTGTTCCGTGGAGCTAAGGTCCGAAATATGGAAAAAACAAGTATTTCCACGACTCTACCGCCCAGTCAATTCTGTTCCACTTAATCCCTCTTTCATGGCCACATATCTTTACGACTAAGGAATGGGAAATCTTTCTCCTGTTACATGAATCCAATTTTCAGTTCATCCGGGAAAATCCATCTTTTTCTAAACAATGTCTTTGTCATTTGATCCAACAGCCTTCCGTTAGATAGGAACAGGTTTGATAAGTACTGATAACTCGCGGATTGAATATTAGAACGGAAAGATCTATTATATAATGAACTAATGGTTCGAAGCCGTCTCCGTCTCTGGCGATTAATAAAAAATTCGAAGTACTTTTCTTTCGGTTTCTTGCTAAACCCGCGTTTATATAGAGTCTCCCTTTGGGAAGTCAGAAGAAGCCCCTTTGACATCTCTTCATCTGCAAAGAATTCTCGATGTGAAAACAGAAAGACAGAGAGCTCATCGTTGAATATGTAAAAGAGTGGATCTCCAGGGTCCCAAATGAATTGGCCTTTTCGAAAAAAGACTTGTTCTTTGGAAGATCTATCTCGTCCCGGGTACTCCATGGTTTCACTCTGCAAGAACTCCCAATCATTCTCTTGAAGCTCATCCTCTTCATCATATCCACCATCCCCTTCACCATAAAATGCATAATCAAAATATTCATCATTAACTTCATCAGAAATGATCGGCTTGCCCCGAAATGACCTGGCCCAATAGGGAAATTCCAATTCATTGGGCCTTTCGATCCAATCAAATAGAAAGCCCCAAGATTGCCATATTCTAGGAGCCCAAACTATGTGATCGACTGCATCCTCCGCTAACTGTTGCGGGTCGGTGCCTTCTGCCCATTCTTTAAACTCCGATTCATAGAGAAATCTACGATCAAAGATAGAACGAGATCCATTTTCCATCATCTCTAAGGGATTCCTTGGTTCGGGCCTAAGAAGCGAGGATCCCACCAGAGCGCCTTCTACTACTTCGAATAGGCCATCAACTAGATCAGAATCCGTCTCAACGAGTCTATAAGAAGTGATCCAATTTTTTTCATCGGGTCCGGGTAGAGACCAAAGATCTTGAGCGATCGATCCGGCAGAACAACTCAAAAGATAAAGAAGTATCGTTAATTTCTTCATGTTCGTTCCAAGTTCGAAGAACCATTTGTACAAATAAGGATCCCCTTCGTAACATGATTGCTTCTTCATATAGATAGATATAGGATCTATAAGGCAGCAATTATTTATAAGTACATTTTGTGCAACAGCCCTTCCTATCTGATAGAAAAGGATCCCATGATCCGGAACCGGTCTTACATGGGCTCGCAACTCCCAAGTTTGTCTATGAAGAGCGAATCTAATTGTATTAGTGTCTATAATTGATTTCTTCTGTGTAATACTAATCGATAGGGCCTCATTGGTAATTGCTACAAGATCTCGTGCATTGTAACCCATGGCTATGGACCCGAATCCATTAGTATGGAACATTTTCTTTTCCAAGTGAAATCCCCTAGTATATGAAAGGGTGAAAACGTGCTTTCGTTGTTGTGGAATAAGAAGCCTTCGTATCTTAATGCATGTATTTAATTTATTCGGAGCTATTAGAGCGGGATCCACTTTTTGGGGAATATGAGTCGAAGCAATAACAAGAATATCTCTAGTGGACCGTCTTTCACAATCCCCGGAGAGATAGTTCAATAATAAACCGAGGGACTCCGACTCATCCACATACAGATCATGAATGTTTGGAATCCATACTATGCAAGGAGACATTGTTCTTGCCAATTCGAATTGCAAGTTGATAGAAGCTAGGTCTATTTCCAACTCGATGATATACCTAAGTATCTCATCATCCACCGTATACTCCTCCCTCAGCTCCGGGTCCGAGTCCAAGTTCGAATAAATAGAGTCACGATCATCAATATCGTCCACATCTTTAAGCGCATCCATATAGTCCTTAGCAGGATCGCTATCATCATCAATACCATCAATATCCACATCATCAAGCGCTTCCATATAGTCCTCAGGATCGAGATCATCAATAACTATTTTCAAATCCAGCTTGTTCAGAAATACCGTAATGAAAGGAAGATAGGAGTTTGTCGCTAGGGATTTGACCAAATAGGATCGTCCAGTTCCTATAGGACCTATCACTAAAATACCCCTAGAGGGGGATAGGGCTAGGCGGAACGAAAAGGGTTTTGGTTTTCCATGAGATGGGAAATGCAAACTATTAGCCCCACACGAGGTTTGTGAATAAGTGATTGTCTGATAATGAGCAAGGAATATCCGTCTTTCTGCTAAACA